TTCCAAATTAATCCCGCGGATACATATAATTCAGAAGAGTATGTGAGTGATTCATACACAGCATCTCTTTCTTTTATCAAGGGCTCTGCCAATTGATATGTTGACACAAATAATTGAAATTCAATTTCTTGATCTGTATCTTCAATTTTTGGAAACTTATGAAGTTCTTCCATCAAGCCTTGATCAATGAACCTACAAAATCCGTCAAATTGTATCTGACTAAACCCTGGTATTGTATACATTCCCTCATTTCCATCCCGGAACATCTTAAGTTTTCCGTTTATCGAAAAAATCCAACTATTGGCTCACTCTTCGTTGAACCATATAGATTGATCTAGCAACGATGGAATGTATATTTTGCTCATTTGAACAACATGAAATTTTATCCAACCCCATATACATATATATATGTACTAAATACGTATGAACGGAGGAATCAAAAAAAATGTGACTCAAATTCGAATTTGCGACAGATACAAATGGAAATGAATTGATAAAACATTCCTGGAAACAAAATTCTGCCACTTAGACTTATGGAGTCTTGTATAGAATATCAAAATAGATCCAATTTCTACCTTATGATATTACGATCAGATTGGGTACCATAAATGGATTCGGAATTGAATCTGTTCTCTATGAGTGAGATAAAGACAGAATAATCAGGAACCGTCTAGAGTTGACTTTGATTTTAGCACTTAATTTATTTCATCGATTCCGTTGTTCAAAAAATGATTCGCAGAGAGAAAAGATATTTCTACCCATTTGTTAATTAGTAGAATACGATTGAAGTGCGTAAGAGAAGTCATATTTATTAAGTACATGCAGATATAACTATCTAGCTATCCGTATATCCCATCTTTTATCGAAGTTCCCTTGAGGCAACATAGGTCGTGCTATATCCAAATTTCGATTTTATATTCAATATATTCAATGAAAAATGCAAGCACGACGATTTCCTAATAGGAATATGTAGATAAGATACCTGACTAGGTATCCGTGTAAGAATTTCTGTTCTGGGGTTTACATATACACATAATTGTTGTTATAATTGAAATTGAAAAGGATTAATTATGGAAAAGAATTGAGACTGATTAGTCGTATATCAATTTGATCTCCTTATGTTATTAAGGAAACCAAATTGGAGATCAAAATCCAAGAACCATTCATGAATTCACAGTCATTAATGCTTCCAATTTGCTCTGAATTTTGGATTCTGTGACTGGAAATCCATTTTTCTCTTTCAATAGAAAAAAAGGGGAAAGCTTTTATTTAGGTGTTGTGTGTTTTGAAATACAATCAATCTAAGAGAACAACAGGATCCAATCAAAAAAAAGAAATGGTTCAGCAATTCCCCAGAATATTTCCATCTATATCTATTTTGTATCGTTTTGGCGGCATGGCCGAGTGGTAAGGCGGGGGACTGCAAATCCTTTCTCCCCAGTTCAAATCCGGGTGTCGCCTGATTAACAAAAGACTCGGAATTTCTTACCCTACTAAACTAATAGAACTCAAAAAATTCTTGCCTGGCAGAAGCAGAGGTAAGGGGCGGGGACTGTCGATACCCAATTTTAAGAATCGGGGGGTTGACTTTCAATTATTTCTTCAAAAATCGGGGTGTGACCCAAACCTGTACCATACCAATATGAATTACCAATATAAATAAAGAAATACTCACTTAATTACGGATTCCTGATGCGTTCAGGCCATTGATTTGATTTATCAATCGAATCAAATCCATAGTAAGATTCAATTGTGAGATTCAGAACTACGAAAGTCAGGGACCGTAAATCCGTGTATCCAAAGGAAGGTTCCTAAGAGACTGTAAATCCTTGCTCCTAGGATCCAAGAAGGGGTTATAGGAAGGACTATAAATACTTCCTAATTACCTTACCCTACTAGTGTTTACTGACTGAGTCTTGAAGTAGATTGGGTAGGCTGGTGGGGAATCCAATTAGGAGTTGTGGAAAGAACTGAAGATACTTTGTATCCATACAAACTCATGAGAGTCTCTGAGTGCTCAGGTTTTCAATTAATATTGTATGGGTGATTGGCTTTTATAGAATAAAAGTGGAAAAAGGTGCTTTCGTTGGGGTAACCCCGCCAAGAATGTAATAGGGTGTCTTCCAATTATTTCACATTTCACAGAAGTAGAGACAGTAAGGCTTAGATGGGAAATTAGGGGTATGTGATAGATAGTTATATATCTTGATGGTATATTTTTTTTTCTGCTTTTTGTTTATGAAAGGCAACAATAGGTCTTACTATTCCTACATATTCCATTAGTCACATTCCCTTGAGACTTCCAAGGGGCAACTGTGTATCTTGCTTGTACTTAGTGCTTTCCGATTCCACCAGAAATCATATAGGGACTTGTTACGGGTGTATTCATTGGATTGGTTCATCAAAAACGTTAGGTCAAAATCCCATTTTGACTCTGCACCATTGATTCCACTATTATTAGTGATCAAGAATGGAATAATTCCTTCATATTCATAGAGAT